TTGGACCAAAAACAGGCGAAGGGTGGAATACCACAAAGCGAAAATGTTCCTAATAAAAAAGAAGTTTTTGTAATTGGAATATGTTTTGTTAAACCACCCATAAGAACTATATTTTGACTCTTATTTGGAGAATAACCAACAATAGCTTCCATTGAATGAATAATAGATCCAGACCCTAAAAACAACAATGCTTTCGAATAGGCATGAGTAATCAAATGAAATAAAGCACCTCGATAAGACCCCATACCTAGAGCTAACATCATATAACCCAATTGAGACATTGTAGAATAAGCTAAACCTCTCTTAATATCTTTTTGAGCAAGAACTAAAGTAGCTCCTAAAAAGACTGTGATTATGCCTATCAAAGCTATTAAATTCATTATGTAAGGTATGACTAGGAAAAGAGTAAAAAGTCGAGCTACAAGAAAAATTCCCGCCGCTACCATAGTAGCAGCATGTATCAGAGCCGAAATCGGAGTAGGGCCTTCCATGGCATCGGGCAACCATACATGAAGAGGAAATTGTGCTGATTTAGCAATTGCACCGGAAAATAAGAAAAAGGTACACAAAGTAACGAATACAAGATTAACTTGATTATTATAAATCAAGTTAGTGACTATTTTGAACAAATTTCGAAATTCGAAGCTGCCCGTTATCCAATAAAGACCAATAATTCCTAATAATAAACCAAAATCCCCTACACGATTAGTTACAAATGCTTTTTGACAAGCATTCGATGCACTAGGTCGTGTGAACCAAAAACCTATTAAAAGATAAGAACACATGCCAACTAATTCCCAAAAAATATAAATTTGTATCAAATTCGAACTAGTAACTAATCCCAACATTGAAGTATTGAAAAAACTCATATAAGCAAAAAATCTCAAATAGCTTTGATCATGAGACATATAATTATCACTATAAAAAAGAACCATAATTCCAACTGTAGTAATTAATATTAACAAAATAGAAGTAAGTGGGTCAATCAAGTGTCCGAACTCTAAAGAAAAATCATTATTGATGGTCCATGACCATATATGTTGATAAATAAAACTGCTATTTATTTGCTGAATAGACAGATCAAGTGAAAAAATCATAACTATACTTAACAATAAAACACTTGGAAAAGCCCACATACGACGAAGTTTTTTTGTTGTCACCGGAAAAAGGAGAAGTCCTGTTCCTATTAACATAGGTACTGGGAATGTAAGGAAAGGTATGATACATGAATATTGATATATATGTTCCATAACAAAAACTTTTTTAATTACTAATTAATTATTTCGTGTTTCTGATTTATCAGCTCTTATATCTTTTTATTTTAAATCAGTCAATAAAGAAAATAAATGAAAAAGAAAAAATACAAAGTATATAAAAATGAAATCCAATTTTATATTTCTATTTTTAATTATTTAATTATTATCAATTAAAAATAAAAAAATTCACATATTAAAATCAAAAAGTTCGAATTCGTCAAATAAAGATACTACTGAAAATAAAAAAATACTTATTCTAACTAACTAGAAAGCCATTATTATTCAAAAAATTACTTAAAATTTTTTATTTTTTTTAACAAATTAATTAATAGTCTCATTTGTATTTTCAAATTCAATTTGAATTAGATATACTTTTTCGTTGAGTTTGACAAATTATACGAAAAAAAAAGTTACAGGATAAAAAAAATTTTAGGTTCTTAAACTTTATTGATGTATTTTTTTATATATTTAATATGATGAAAAAAATATGATGAAAAAAGATAGAAATAAGTCGGATAGGCTTTTTTGATGAAAAGAGTATAATTTTCAGATTTAATATATAGATTAAGGAAGCGAATAGGAAAAATCTATTAAAAAAAAAGAAGCTTTCGGATAAAGTAAAGACAATTTTTTTTTAAGTACGTAGCAGAACTAGAAATTTTGTTGTTATATGATAGAATATCTAATGATGTTTCGAAATCCTAACTCAAACTCTTTCCACAATAAAAAACTAAGCAATAAAATATTTCGATAAATCTATTGAATGTAATAAATATTTAAATTGGAATTCATAAAATTTGATTTGTTTTTATTCTTAAATAAAATTTTCGTAATGAATTTGAATATTTCGTAAAAAGTAAAGTATTTCCTCAAAGCTCGACGATTAAATAATAATTGATTATTATAATTTCAAGCAAGCCGCTATGGTGAAATTGGTAGACACGCTGCTCTTAGGAAGCAGTGCTAGAGCATCTCGGTTCGAGTCCGAGTAGCGGTATTAGATCCTGTAATTTTCAAAAGGATACAATATATCCTATAATGACTTTACTTCCTAATTTCAATTATATATACGAAAAGAGGAACCCCCATAACTTTTTTATTTTATTTTTTATGATAGTTTCGGCTTTAGAGCATATATTAACTCATATATCTTTTTCAGTCGTGTCAATTGTAATTACAATTCATTTGATAACCTTATTGGTCGATGAATTCGTAGAACTCTATGATTCGTCAGAAAAGGGCATGATAACTACTGTTTTCTGTATAACAGGATTATTAGTTACTCGTTGGTTTTTTGGTGGACATTTACCATTAAGTGATTTATATGAATCATTAATCTTTCTTTCATGGGCATTTTCTGCTATTCATATAGTTCCGTATTTTAAAAAATATAAAAATTATTTAAGCGCAATAACCGCGCCAAGTACTCTTTTTACTCAAGGGTTTGCCACTTCAGGTCTTTTAAAAGGCATGCATCAATCAGAAATGTTAGTGCCCGCTCTTCAATCCCAGTGGTTAATGATGCACGTAAGTATGATGATATTGGGCTATGCAGCTCTTTTGTGTGGATCATTATTATCAGTAGCATTTCTAGTCATCAGATTTCAAAAAATCATAAGAATTTTTGATAAAAGCAATAATTTATTACCCGATTCATTTTACTTTAATGAGATACAATATATAACGAACCGGAAAAATGTTTTAAGAAATATTTCCGTTCTTTCGTCTAAGCATTATTATAGGTTTCAATTGATTCAACAATTAGATGACTGGAGTTATCGGATTATAAGTATAGGATTTTTTTTTTTAACTATAGGTATTCTTTCGGGAGCAGTCTGGGCTAATGAAGCATGGGGATCATATTGGAATTGGGACCCAAAGGAAACTTGGGCGTTTATTACATGGACCATATTCGCGATTTTTTTTCATACTCGAACAAATAAAAATTTTGAGGGTTTAAATTCGTCAATTGTCGCTTCTATCGGTTTTCTTATAATTTGGATATGCTATTTTGGAGTTAATTTATTAGGAATAGGACTACATAGTTATGGTTCATTTACATTAACAATTACCACTTGAAGAAAGAGTCTGACGAATGCAACTCTCTAGGACAGCAAAATATAGAGACAAAAAACTTCAGGTAAGCTGTTGAGAACTTTTTGAATCAACTAGTATGGTAATTCAAAAAGTTCTCACAAATGCCAAAAATTTTTGCTTAGAATTCATTTTTTGTTAATTAAAATTAAAGATTTAAGAGAGTAAAAAAGAAGTTTTTTCATTGTGTAACCTAAGAATTTTGAATTTTTGAAAAAAAAAATCCTAGGATTTTTTTTTTTAGAAAAACTATCTATAAAAATAATTAGATAGAATAGCTTCGACTCTGTCAATTGATAATGAGAAAACGAAATCCGGATAAATACCAATACTTATTACAGGCAGAAGGATAGAGATCGAAACAAATAATTCCCGAGGTCCAGAATCAAAAAAATAAGAGTTTGGAGCATTAAACAGTTTGTATCCATAGAACATCTGTCGTAACATAGATAATAAATAAATAGGAGTTAATATCATTCCAACTGCCATTACGATAGTAATTAATATTTTTGTCGTTAAAAGGTATTTTTGGCCACTAATTAGTCCAAAAAAGACTATCAATTCCGCAAAAAAACCACTCATGCCCGGTAATGCAAGGGAAGCTAGTGATAAAATATTGAAGGTCGTGAATAGTTTTGGCATTAAGGGAGCCATTCCGCCCATTTCGTCAAGATAAAGACGACGTATTCTATCATAACCAGTTCCTGCCAAGAAAAAGAGTGCAGCACCAATAAATCCATGGGATAGAATTTGGAAAATAGCTCCATTGAGTCCCATATCACTTATAGAGCAAATTCCTATAATTATGAAACCCATATGAGATACAGAAGAATAGGCTATTCTTTTTTTTAAATTTCGTTGACCAGGAGATGTTGAAGCTGCATAGATTATTTGCATTACGCCTATTATTATCAACCAGGGGGAGAAGATAGAATGAGCATGAGGTAATAATTCCATATTGATTCGAATCAATCCATACGCCCCCATTTTTAATAGGATTCCGGCTAGAAGCATACAAATACTGTAATGTGCTTCCCCATGAGTGTCTGGTAACCATGTATGTAAGGGTATAATCGGTGATTTGACAGCAAAAGCAATAAGAAATCCAATATAGAAAAATATTTCTAGTCCCGCAGGATATGATTGATTGGCTGATGTTTCAAAATTAAATGTTGGTTCATTAGAACCATATAAAGCGATACCTAAAGTTCCCATTAATAAAAAAACCGAACCGCCTGCAGTATACAAAATAAACTTTGTAGCTGAATACAGACGTTTCTTTCCCCCCCACATGGAAAGAAGTAGATAGACGGGAAGTAATTCTAACTCCCACATGATAAAAAAAAGTAAAAGATCTTGAGATGAAAATAATCCTATTTGAGCACTATACATTGCCAACATCAGAAAATTGAATAATCGGGAATCCCGAGTAATCGGCCAAGCCGCTAAAGTCGCTAAAGTGGTGATAAATCCTGTCAGTAAAATAGGTCCTAAAGAAAATCCATCTATTCCCAATCTCCAGTACAAATCAAAAAACGGGATCCATTTATAATCTTCTGCTAATTGGATTAATGGGTCCTCAAATTGAAAATAATAAGAGAACGCATAAGTTATTAAAAGGAGCTCTACTATACATATATATAAAGTATACCACCTAATTACCTTATTTCCTCTATGAGGGAAAAAGAAAATTAATAAACCCGATGCTATCGGTAAAACTACAAATATTGTTAACCAAGGAAAAGAATTCGTGGTAAAGACAAGATACGCTTAGACTGTAAAAACCCGTCCTAGAAAATATTTTTTCGAGTACGGGTTTTTGTCGGTAAACAAAAAAGCAAATGTATTCAAGTGGGGTTTTCTGGAAACTATCAATAAGCTAGACCCATGCTTCGAGTTGTTTCATGCCATAAATAAACTCGAACACTCAAGAAATCTGTTGGACAAGCGGATTCACATCTTTTACAACCGACACAATCCTCTGTTCTTGGAGCGGAAGCAATTTGCTTGGATTTACACCCATCCCAAGGTATCATTTCTAATACATCCGTGGGACAGGCTCGGACACATTGAGTACACCCTATACATGTATCATAAATTTTTACTGAATGGGACATTGGATTAAAAATTTTTTTAACGTCATAAAATTTCAATCTAGTAAATTTCTAAATGAATCAGCATATATTTAGAAACCAGACGAATCAATGATTTACCAGAAATTTTATCAATTCTGGATCAACTTCTGAGATAGAGCCAAGATATTTTAATTTCTTACGTTTTCACAAACATGATCAGACAACTTAGATATCATACATACCAACTCAAATTAATAAATATGAAAATTATATTCTATAACAATTAATACTACTTATTCAACAAATTCGATTGATTGATACAGGTAGATTTTCTGTTACGATAAATTGACGAAACAATAGCCAGTCCAATAGCTGCTTCAGCGGCTGCGATAGCTATAACAAAAATTGAAAAAATATTTCCTTTTAGTTGGCGACTATCAAAAAAATCAGAAAATGTTACGAAATTTATATTAACAGCATTCAGTATAAGTTCAAGACACATAAGGGCTCTAACCATATTTCGACTCGTGATTAATCCATAGATACCGATAGAAAATAAAAAGGCACTCAAAATAAGTACATGCTCGAGCATCATTGACCAACTCCTTATCAATTTTTCAATTTCGATTTATTTCAATATGAACAACAATTCCACCTGAGATTGACTCGAATTAAGAATATCATAAGTACTGAACAAATAAATATATGGATAATAAATCAAATAAAAGAATTTATACATTTATACATAAATAATCTTTATAAATAATCTTTAAATAAAATTGAAGGAAAAGAGATGTGATAACATAGAAAACAGTTTTAATTTTGATTTCGATTATTAATTCGAAAAATTTATTACTGACGAACCACAGCAATCGCACCTATCAAAGCAACTAAAAGAATTATTGAAATGAATTCAAATGGAAGAAAAAAATCTGTTGCTAAATGAATTCCAATTTGTTGACCATTACTTATCAAATCTTGTTCTATAATCTGATTTTTTGTTGTAGTCCAAATAATTCCGTACCATGACGTATCGGGAATAATAGTAATTAGTGAAACAAAAATACTTGTACAAATTAAGGAAGTAACCCCATTTCCAACAGTCCAAAGATTCAAATCTTTGTAATATTCTGAACCATTCATGAACATTACGGCAAATATAATTAAAACATTTATAGCTCCCACATAAATAAGGAGCTGTGCAGCAGCTACAAAATGAGAGTTTGATAAAATATAAACTAAAGATATACAAACAAGAACGAATCCTAATGAAAAGGCAGAATAAATTGGGTTGGTAAATAATACTACCCCTAAACCTCCTAATATAAGACCTAATCCCAGAAAGACTAAAAGAAAATCATGTATTAGTCCAGGTGAATCCATTGCACGTAAAATAAGAAATAAAAAAATTGAATTGTTTTTTCATGACCTTATTGACTATTGACTTGACCAGGAAAAACTTTTTTATATTTTATATTTTGATTATTTTTTATTTTATTATTATTATTATAATTATAGGCTTCTTAATTTTAAATTCGAGGGGTCTAAATAATTACTATATTTACAAATATTGAACTAATTTCATTCTTTCTTGAATTTCTTGAAAAAGAAAAGGCATTCAAATTTTATTCTCGAAAGAATTTTGGATAGAATTATAGATATCTTAATAGATTGTCAATCCAAATTAAATTTCGATGCAATTTTCTCATCAATCAAATCAATAGTTGGAATTTCGAATTTTTGTAGTCATTGACTAAGAAAATGAAAGAAAACCCCTTCCATACTTTTAGATCAAAACGGAACTTTCCTTTTTTTAGTTTAATAATTGTATTTTTAAATCAATCAAAGTGGTTTATCTATTTTTTTTTAGTTGAATTTAAAATTGTTCGAATCGTATAATCGTCAACTACTGATATTGGTAAACGACCCAAAGCAATTTGATTATAATTCAATTCATGACGATCATAAGTAGAAAGCTCATATTCTTCCGTCATTGATAAACAATTTGTTGGACAATACTCAACACAGTTGCCGCAAAATATACAGATTCCGAAATCAATACTGTAATTAAGCAACCGTTTCTTTCGAATGTCAGTTTCAAATTTCCAATCAACAACAGGCAGATCTATAGGACATACACGAACACATACTTCACAAGCAATGCATTTATCAAATTCGAAATGGATTCGACCGCGGAAACGCTCCGATGTGATTAATTTTTCATAAGGATATTGAATAGTTACAGGTAAACGATTTGCATGGGATAAGGTAATCATGAAACTTTGACCAATGTACCTTGTGGCTCGTATGGTTTGTTGCCCATAATTCATGAACCCAGTTACCATGGGAAACATAGCGTAAATTTTTATGAATAATTTGATTTTTTTTTCTCTTGTTTGAGTTGAAGACAAATCATAATATTCTTTTCTTATAGTTTTCTTTATTATTATAAAATTTAATATTAGATCGAATTTTTTTTTTTTATAGTGAAAGGAGTTGGAAAGAGGTTGTTAATAATAGATTACCGAGGGAAATTGGTAAAAGAAATTTCCATCCAAGATTTAAAAGTTGGTCCATTCGTAGTCTAGGTAAAGTCCATCTTGTTGTGATAGGAATGAACAAGAACAAATAAGTTTTAACCAATGTAATAAAGATACCAATTGTTGGTCCAACGACTCCGCTTATGTTATTTATTTCAAAAAACTCATGAACAAATATATACGGAATACAGATATTCCAACCGCCCAAGTAAAGAACTGTTACAAATAATGAAGAAACTAATAAGTTTAAATAGGAAGCAATATAAAATAAACCAAATTTAATACCCGAATATTCCGTTTGATAACCTGCTACTAATTCTTCTTCTGCTTCTGGCAAATCAAAAGGTAATCTTTCACATTCTGCTAGAGAAGAAATACAAAAAATAAAAAATCCTATCGGTTGACGCCACAAATTCCACCCCCAAAAACCAGATTTTGCTTGTGCCTCAACTATATCAACTGTACTTGAACTGTTAGATAATCATAGTCGGTGATAACATCACTGTTCTCATCGCTATTCCAGAACCGTACATGAGATTCTTACCTCATACGGCTCCTCGAAGTCCAAAACTAAATTTAAGGAACAGATCAATTGTATTATTTATTTTGATATATTTGTAGAATAGAGCGTATCAAAATAAGATAAAATCTATCGACGTTCCAAAATTCGAGCAATGAAATTCTATCTGTTAGAATACTAAAAATACAAAATTACTTCGGAATTGATCTCATCCTTTACCTTTAATAATTTAAATTTTTCTTTCTTGAGTAATAACTTTAATCCTTCAATAAAATACTCTTTGTAAAATTCCTTGTTAAAATACCAAATAGATATTTCAACCTATCATTTTCTATTACGAGACCCGAATTATGACACGAATTCTATCTCTATGAATATCCATATAGGAGAAAAGAATAAAAAAAATGGATTTTTCTTTTTTTTCTATTGTAATTCTATTGTAATTATTGTAATTCGATTCTTTTTTTTTTTCGTTCTTATTCTTCTTTCTGAAAAAACGAAACGACAAGGGGGTTAAAAAAAAGGAAAGGATTATTTCGTCCCGGATAGTCAGTTCTTTAATTGTTGGGTAGGAGCATACTCTGAATTGGAATCATGGGGAGCACTGCCTGATCATTTCTACGAACTTAAAGCCCCGATTAATATACTTTTTGTCGAAATAGTTTTTTCGATAATTTTAAAAATCTCTATTACTAATCCTTTGTGTATCTTCGTGTTCCTAACCATCCACTCATTTTTGCTCAATCACCTGTTAGCATTAGGGTAATACCTATGGAGAATACCTATAAATAAAATAATAGTGAAAACTCCATAAAGTTGATTTTTTGAGCCCGCTTCAAGTTAGGATGACTAATCAACCAATTTCGGGGCAAATGGTCTTATTTTTTTATGTTTATTTCTTTTTTCCTTTTTATTCTTGTACCTAGGAAATGAGTCTCAATTTTTTTACTGCAAATTTCGAAGTTGTTTTTTTTTTTTTTTCACTCATATAACTATCCAATTTAGTTCATGAACCAAATTGATGAATAAAAAATGAAGATATCTATTCAATTCATTTAACTTTCTTCCTAAAAATAATAGCGAGAAATTTCTGTTTCAACGAGTCGCACGTAGAGATATGGCTAAAATACAAATAGTTAAAGGTATTTCATAACTAATCGATTGAGCAGCAGCTCGTAGACCACCTAAAAAGGAATATTTATTATTTGATCCATATCCTGACATAAGAAGTCCAACGGGAGCAATACTTGAAATGGCAATCCATAAAAAAACACCACTATTTAGATCGGTTAAAACAAAGTGATAGCCAAAAGGAATTACTGAATAGCTTAAGAGAGTTGATATAACTGCTATAGATGGTCCAATACTGAATAAATGAGTATCCCCTCTAGATGGAAAAAGATTCTCTTTGAAAAGTAGTTTTGTCCCATCCGCTAGAGCTTGAAGAACTCCTAAAGGACCTCCATATTCGGGTCCAATGCGTTGTTGTATCCCTGCGGATATTTCTCTTTCTAACCATACAATTACTAGTATGCTTAGTGTGATTCCCAATACAAGAGTCAAAATCGGAACAAACTCCCATATAATTCCATAGACTTCGTTTAAGGATTCTAAGCTAGCAAAAGAATGGATAGCTTGTACTTCTGTTGTATCAATTATCATTTCAACGATCAACTTCTCCCATAATGATATCTATACTACCTAGTATTGTCATAATATCAGCCAATTTCATTCTTTTAACTAATTCAGGAAGAATTTGCAAATTGATAAAACCTGGTGGTCGAATTTTCCATCTCCAAGGAAACCCGCTCTGATCCCCTATCATAAAAATTCCCAATTCTCCTTTTGGGGCTTCCACTCTGACATAAAGTTCTTGTTTCGGTAATTCAAAAGTAGGAGAAGTTTTTTTACTAATGAATCGATATTCAAAATCGTTCCATTCCGGATCCTTTTCTCTATCAAAGCGTCGGGTTTCTAAATTCTCATAGGGCCCCCCTGGAATTCCTTCAAGAGCCTGTTGAATAATTTTTATAGATTCCAGCATTTCACCAATTCGGACTAAATAACGAGCTAATGAATCTCCTTCTTTTTGCCACTGGACTTCCCAATCAAATTCGTCGTAAGACTCATAATGATCAACTTTACGAAGATCCCATTGTACTCCGGAAGCTCGTACCATTGGTCCCGATAACCCCCAATTTATTGCTTCCTCCGCACCAACAATACCTACTCCTTCAACTCGTTCTAAAAAAATAGGATTTCGTGTAATAAGTTTTTGATATTCAACAACTCCTGTTAAAAAATAATCGCAAAAATCCAAACATTTATCTATCCAACCATGAGGTAGATCAGCCCCTACCCCCCCGATACGAAAATAATTATGCATCATTCTCATACCAGTGGCAGCTTCAAATAAATCATATATTAACTCTCTCTCTCTAAAAATATAGAAGAAAGGAGTCTGTGTACCAATATCTGCCATAAAAGGCCCAAGCCATAACAAATGAGAAGCTATACGACTTAATTCCAACATAATTACTCTAATATAGCCAGCCCTTTTTGGCACTTGAATATTTCCTAACAGTTCTGGACCATTTACTGTTATTGCTTCTGTGAACATAGTAGCCAAATAATCCCATCGTGTTACATAGGGCAAATACTGTATAATTGTTCGATTTTCTGCAATTTTTTCCATTCCTCTGTGTAAATAACCTAATATTGGTTCACAATCAATAACATCCTCACCGTCTAGAGTAATGATGAGTCGAAGAACACCGTGCATCGATGGGTGGTGGGGACCCATATTCACTATCATAAGGTCTTTTCGTTTAGCTGGTATATTCATAGGAGTTTCCTCGATCCATTCCACGAGTTACTGAAAACAAAAAGAAGTTCATCTCAAGATCTAATAAATCAAATAATTCAACAAAACTCTTCAAATTAAGAAATTAATGAGTTTTTAACTTCCGAATATCCAACCGACTAATTAATTCTTTATAACGTACTTTATTTTTTTTTTCTAAATACGCCAACAGTCGTTGGCGTTTTCCTAAAATTTTCCGCAAACCTCTCTGAGATAAATAGTCTTTTCTATGCAATTCCAAATGTGAAGTAAGTCTTCGTATCTTATTTGTGAAACTTACTATTTGAAATTCAGCGGATCCCTTGTTTTCGTCTTTTTCTTTTTGTGAAATAACTGAAATGAATGAATTTTTTACCATAAAACAAGGACTCCCTCCTTTTTTTAGTTTTAAGTTTAAGATATTTTTTATTGATCAGTAATAATAATAAATTAATAAATGTATTCTATTAATAAATAATGTCAGTTCATCTTAATTTTGTATACACAAAAATCTTTACTTTGTTAGTTTACTTTGTTAGTAATTCAAAATTCTATTTGACAGAATTTTGAATTAATCAATCAAAAATTTTAAGGGTTGTCTATTTCGTCGCTTACAAAGAAGAAAAAAATTCTAACTAAAAAAAAAGTAAAAAAAAAATTCCATTGATTCATTTCATTTCTAGATCTAATTGATAGATTATTGAATTCTATGTACCAGAATGGAATATGGAGGATAAAAGAATAAGGCGGCTATCTTCTTCGTTTCATATACTATACCAAATAAGCTATGATATATATAATATATATGAAAAATTCGCCCTTATTAAAATTTCAACCGCGGATATATATATATTCTTACCATACTGAACCGACTGCCATTATTAGTATCGAACCAATAGCGATTCATACAAGCTAAATCCTCTAATCGAAAATTGGGCCAAAGAAAAAATTTCGATTTAATTAATTTATTTTTTTCTCTCCAAAAACGTTTGGTTTTCTCCAAAACGGGACTCCCTTTTTTTATGTTATTACCATTGAAAATTTCTGTATTTATATGAATATCGTTTTTATTTTTTAAATTGAAAGAAATTCGAATTCTTAATTCTCTACGACGTTTAGGGGATAAAATATTTTCAGGAACAAGTAAATCATAATTATTTTTTTCTCTATTTCCAATTTTTTTGTAATGTCTTTCATCGGTAAAAGTCTTTTTCTTTTTATCAACATAGAATTTTTCTCTATATTTTTTATTAATTTGTTCTTTGTTCATATGAACTAATAAGATACCCATCATTTGATACAAAAGAAATTGCCCATCAGTTTTTATCGACAGACGAACAGGTTCGATAATCAATATTCTCTTTTTCATCAATTCTGTAAGAGTTACATCTTTATGAACCATCAGAATATTCAGATTTAGTTCTTTCCTTTGAATAGCCGATATAATAATTTCTCGTGGATTTGTCAGTCTAAGTAGGAAAGAATATGTTTTGATATTATCAATTATTTTTTGATTTAAAGAAAGATTCCATCTTAATTGAAAACATAAATACTCTTTTAGGAAGAAATCAAGCTCTACTTCTGTATGACTTTTGTTTTTCTTTTTATTTCTATGTTTTGTCATATCTAATCCCATATAATCGTCGTCAATATCTTTTTCTTCATTATTTCGATTCTCTAATTCAATAATTTTGTTTTTATTCGATGATATAGATATAAGAAGGTCGCCTTTTTTATTCCCGTTGATTTTCTTATTTTTACTAATATTTTTATTTCTATGAAAATTTAAAAGAAGAAATTGAATCGGTATTGTCCATGGTTTTTTCTTATATGTGTTGTAAAGTATCACAAATTTTCGAAAGAACCAAACTTCAAAATTCAATATGAGACTATTTTGTATTTCTTTATTCATTCCCATCCAATCAAAAAAAAGGGGGGTTTGCTTAGATGCATTAATTTCTTGATCTTGGTAAATTGGAACAAAAGAATTTTTTTTCTTATCAATTTTAGCAATTATTTGATATTTATTAGTTTGAGTTTTAGTGTTTTTTTTATCTTTGCTTCCGGTATCGATCCAGGACTCAATATCGACCCTCTTTCTAAGACAAAAATGGATAAGTTGCCAATCAAAATATTTTCGGTTTGGACTTTTCTCGATATCGAGAATATCATTTTCCGATAGATAATTAGTCATAGGAATACCTTCTAAGGTGTCAAATAATTTGCTTTTATTTGTGTTGGAATTATAAAGAATCGTTTCTTTATTAGTTGGTGATTCATAAATAGAAAAGTCCGTCTTTTTTTCATAATTAATAGATTTAGATGATAAAAGACTATATTTAGCGTGTTTTTTTTTTTTTAAATTATTCTTTTGCTGTTGAGTCGAAAATAAGTTTACCTCAAATTTTTTGTCATAATGAATTAATTGGTCTTGTTCATCTAAATTCCATTTGCTAAATTTTTTATTTTCAGCCATATAGTGTTGATAGATTCTATTTCGCCATTTTTCTGGCATTAATCTAGACCATCTAAGCTGAGATAAATCATATTTATATTGATAATGACTTCTTAACCAGTTTTTCCGTTGATTCATTAAAGAAAAATAATTTATCAAATTTTTTTCTTTTAATTTCGAATTAAATAATCCTTGGTCTCTAAAATAATCTTTTATTTCATTCTTAAGAAAAAGGTTATGGTATTCAAAGATTGATCTTAATTTATATAAGTTAAGAATTTTTCTTTGTGATAGTTTGTAAAATACATAGGCTTGTGATAAGAAAGATATATCACAAAAAATTTTTGAATTATTATTAATAACAGCGATATCTCTTGACTTTTTTATAATCGAAATAAAGTGAAATTTATTTTGATTTGGTTTATCGATTTTTTTTTTATTTGATTCATTATTGTAAATGTATTTAGTAATAATCTTTTTTATTGATTCAAGAAAAAGCTGTGCATTGAGCCTTGGAATATTAATGATACTTAAAAAGATATCTATGTATATATTTTCAATCAAAATTTTTATAAAAAAAGAAAATTTACGTGATAATCGAGCATTTTTTTTTTTTAATATGTATGAAATTTTGTTTGATGAGTTGAATTTTTTAACATTAGAACTTCTTTTTATTTTTTTAAGACTAATAGTTTTTTCTGAAGTTCGATTTTTTTTGTTCTTTTCTTTTGTAATTTTTTGTATTTGATTTAGAATTATCTTTCTTCTATCCGAAAGATCTTTCATTTTTTTTTCTATCAGTGAATAATTTGTACACGGTATAGGTCGAATTCGAGTGGACAATTTCGAAACCATATGATGGTTGTTATTGATTATCGAATCTTTTTTTTTTTTTTTTTCATTTAATTCATCTACTTCTCTAAATTCCGATAAAAAATTTTGATTTATTTTTGATTTTGAAAGTTTCTTTATTGTTTTTTGTCGAAAAAAAATGTTTTTGATGAACCAGTAGTTTTTTTCTTTTGATGAATTTTGAAATAATTTTGTTCTTTCTTCTAAAATTGGTATAACTTGAAAACCTTTTTTTGTTCTCTTTCTAATTTTTTTTTCAAGTTTTTTAAAGATGGGTTTAAAAATTGAAAGCCGTTTTTGGGGAGAACCAAAAGGAAATTCCGTTTCCATTCCCCAAACTGTTAAAAAACAAAAATCTTTTTCTTG